AACAAGTCATTTATGGATATTATCAGGAGGTTCGTGCAGATCCGGTGTAGTTTCTTTTTCACTCCACAAGGATCAAGATCAACTGAACATCCATTCTCATTCTGTCGAACGAAGATATATTTCTAGCCTCTCAGTGAATAATGATCAAGTGAGACACCAATTAGTTAGGTCAGATTTTTCTGATAAAAAAGAAGATGGTATTTTGGATTATTCGGGATTTAATCGAATCATAGGTATTGGTCATTGTAATCTCATACATCCTGCAATTCTCCACAAGAATTCTGATTTATTGGCAAAAAGGCGAAGAAATCAATTTCTCATTCCGTTCCAATCCATTCAAGAACAAGAGAAAGAACTAATGCCCCATTCAGGTATCTCGATTGAAATACCCATAAAGGGTATTTTCCGTAAAAATAGTATTCTTGCTTATTTTGATGATCCTCGATACAGAAGAAAGAATTCGGGAATTACTAAATATGGGACTATAGGGGCGCATTCAATCGTCAAAAAAGAGGGCTTGATTGAGTATCGAGGAGTCAAAAAAATTAAGCCAAAATTTCAAATGAAAATTGATCGCTTTTTTTTCATTCCCGAGGAAGTGCATATTTTACCCGAATCTTCTTACGTAATGGTACGGAATAATAGTATCATTGGAGTAGATACCCGAATCGCTTTAAATAGAAGAAGCCAAGTGGGCGGATTGGTCCGAGTGGAGAAAAAAAAAAAAAGGATTGAACTAAAAATTTTTTCTGGGGATATCCATTTTCCTGGGGAAACGGATAAGATATCCCGACACAGTGGCATCTTGATACCGCCGGAAACGGGAAAAAAAGAACTTAAGGAATCCACCCGGGAATCAAAAAAATTGAAAAAATGGATCTATGTCCAACGGATCACACCTACCAAGAAAAAGCATTTTGTTTTGGTTCGACCCGTAGTCACATATGAAATAGCGAACGGTATCAATTTAGCAACACTCTTCCCCCAGGATCTGCTGCGGGAAAAGGATAATATGCACCTTCGAGTTGTCAATTATATCCTTTATGGAAAGGGCAAACCCTTTCGGGGTATTTCTGACACAAGTATTCAATTAGTTCGAACTTGTTTAGTCTTGAATTGGGACCAAGACAAAAAAAGTTCTTCCGTCGAAGAGGTCTGTGCTTCCTTTGTTGAAGTAAGTACAAATGGTATGATTCGAGATTTCCTAAGAATCGACTTAGTGCAATCCCATATTTCGTATATCAGAAAAAGGAATGCTCCGTCAAGTCCAGGATTGATCTCTGATAATGGTCCAGATCGCACCAATATAAATCCGTTTTACTCCATTTATTTCAAGGCAAGGGTTCAACAATCACTTAGCCAAAATCAAGGAACTATTCATACCTTGTTGAATAGAAATAAGGAATGCCAATCTTTGATAATTTTGTCATCATCTAATTGTTTTCGAATGGGTCCATTCAACGATATCAAATATCATAATGTGATAAAGCAATCAATTCACATTCAAAAAGATCCTCTAATTCCAATTAGGAATTCGTTGGGACCCTTAGGAACAGTCCTTCAAATTGCGAATTTTTATTCATTTTACTATTTAATACCTTATAATCCGATTTCGGTAACTAACTATTTGAAACTTGATAATTTAAAACAGACTTTTCAAGTACGTAAATTTTATTTAATGGATGAAAACGAGAGAATTTATAATCCTGATCCAGACAGTAAGATTGTTTTGAATCCATTTAATTTGAATTGGTATTTTATCCATCATAATTATTGTGAGGAAATGTCCACAATAATGAGTCTTGGGCAGTTTATTTGTGAAAATATATGTATAGCCACAAATGGACCACACCTCAAATCAGGTCAAGTTTTAATTGTTCAAGCTGGCTCTGTAGTAATAAGATCAGCTAAGCCTTATTTGGCTACTCCAGGAGCAACTGTTCATGGGCATTATGGAGAAATCCTTTATGAAGGAGATACATTAATTACATTTATATATGAAAAATCAAGATCTGGTGATATAACGCAGGGTCTTCCAAAAGTAGAACAAGTGTTAGAAGTGCGTTCGATTGATTCAATATCGATGAACCTAGAAAAAAGAGTTGAGGGTTGGAACGCGCGTATAACAAGAATTCTTGGGATTCCTTGGGGATTCTTAATTGGTGCTGAGCTAACTATAGTGCAAAGTCGTATCTCTTTGGTTAATAAGATCCAAAAGGTTTATCGATCCCAGGGGGTCCAAATCCATAATAGACATATCGAAATTATTGTACGTCAAATAACATCAAAAGTGTTGGTTTCAGAAGATGGAATGTCTAATATTTTTTTACCCGGCGAACTTATTGGATTGTTACGAGCGGAGCGAACGGGGCGTGCTTTGGAAGAAGCGATCTGTTATCGAGCTATATTATTGGGAATAACGAGAGCATCTCTGAATACTCAAAGTTTTATATCTGAAGCAAGTTTTCAAGAAACCGCTCGGGTTTTAGCAAAAGCAGCTCTCCGGGGTCGTATCGACTGGTTGAAAGGCCTGAAAGAGAACGTTGTTCTGGGGGGGATGATACCCGTTGGTACCGGATTCAAAGCATTAGTGCACTGTTCACGGCAGCATAACAATATTCTTTTGGAAACAAAAAAAAGAATTTATTCGGGGGGGGGGATGATAGATATTTTCTTACACCACAGAGAATTATTAGACTTTTGCATTTCAAAGACTTTACATGATACATCAGAACAATCATTTAGAGGATTTAATGAGTCCTAAGGAGCGGATTCTCTTAACTATTTTTGATCCTTTGATTTCTTAATAGTAAGAAAAGAAGGATAATAACGAATAGAAAGTAATGAATGGCCTGGATTGTGTATCAATGGCCAATCTCTGGTAGAAGAGAAGGTTCCATTGGAACAATTATTTATTTCAGGGCACCTCGTCTCTTTTTTTTATCAAATCTTTTTTTGATAAAAAAAAGAGGAAGTATGGGGAGAAATGGCAAGAAGATAGTGGAATATCCATTTTGAAGAGATGATGGAAGCAGGAATTCCTTTTGGTCATGGTACTAGGAAATGGAATCCTAGAATGTCACCTTATATCTCAGCAAAACAGAAAGGTATTCATATTACAAATCTGACAAGAACTGCTCGTTTTTTATCAGAAGCTTGTTATAAAGCAGCGGATTTAGTAGCACGAGCTGCAATAAGAACCCGGTGTCATTATATGTCATTATATTATATTAATAAAAAAGGGCTCGGTGGTATGTTAACGAATTGGTCCACTACAGAAACGAGACTTCATAAGTTCAGGGATTTGAGAGCGGAACAAAAGACGGGGAGACTCAACCGTCTTCCAAAAAGAGATGCAGCTATCCTGAAGAGACAATTATCACGCTTGCAAACGTATCCGGGCGGGATTCAATATATGACGGGGGTACCGGATATTGTAATCATCGTTGATCAGCAAGAAGAATATACGGCTCTTCGAGAATGTATCGCTTTGGGAATTCCAACAATTTGTTTAATCGATACAAATTGTGACCCCGATCTCGCAGATATTTCGATTCCAGCAAACGATAACGCTATAGCTTCAATCCGATTAATTCTTAATAAATTTGTATTTGCAATTTGTGAGGGTCGTTCTAGCTATATACGAAATCCTTGATTAATAATAAGATAAATCAATTTTTTTGGTAACTACATGGATTTTTGGAATCGGTTACTCTTCTTGAATCGCATAAAAGAAAAGAAATTCAAAAAAACTGTGGATATTATGTGATTAGCGGGTATTCAAAACGGATAATTCTAATTAAAGTATACAAGTCGAAAGGGAGAGGGTTGAATCAAAATAATTCTTTTTAAAGTTCTATTTCTGTTAGAGGGCAATATGAATGTTATATCATGTTCCAGTAACACACTAAAAGGGTTATACGATATATCCGGTGTGGAAGTAGGCCAACATTTCTATTGGCAAATAGGAGGTTTACAAGTCCATGCCCAAGTACTTATTACTTCTTGGGTTGTAATTGCTATCTTATTAGGTTCAGCCCTTATAGCTGTTCGGAATCCACAAACTATTCCGACTGCCGGTCAAAATTTCTTCGAATATGTCCTTGAATTTATTCGAGACGTGAGCAAAACTCAGATTGGAGAAGAATATGGTCCATGGGTTCCCTTTATTGGAACTATGTTTCTATTTATTTTTGTTTCGAATTGGTCCGGTGCTCTTTTACCTTGGAAAATAATACAGTTACCCCATGGGGAGTTAGCTGCACCTACGAATGATATCAATACTACCGTTGCTTTAGCCTTGCTCACGTCAGTAGCATATTTCTATGCAGGTCTTTCTAAAAAGGGATTAGGTTATTTCAGTAAATACATTCAACCGACTCCAATTCTTTTACCCATTAACATTTTAGAAGATTTCACAAAACCTTTATCACTTAGCTTTCGACTTTTCGGGAATATATTAGCTGATGAATTAGTAGTTGTTGTTCTTGTTTCTTTAGTACCTTTAGTGGTTCCTATACCTGTGATGTTCCTTGGATTATTTACAAGCGGTATTCAAGCTCTTATTTTTGCAACTTTAGCGGCGGCTTATATAGGCGAATCTATGGAGGGCCATCATTGACTAGTTTTCGAAATAGTCTCTTTTTTTTTTTTAGCTTAGAATAACGCAGTGTATGCGTAACTAAAGATAATCCACTTAGGAAACATCAATATACAAATAGAAATAGACAAATACGGGATATACCACCAAGAGTCATAGAAAAAAAATTCAGATATTGGGGAATTGTAAAAAAGGAAAGAGATCAAAAAGATCTTTTTCCTAAAATTCATGTTTGGCTTTATTATATCATACTCCTGCCAATGAATATTATCATTCTATTGTTTTGTTCATTCAATTCAAATATAAGGAGTCATTATTTGAATAAAAATTCTTAATATAAAAATTCTTATAGTATCATAGTATCACAATTTACACGGTGTGTGATTAAAAAAAAAAAGAAAAAGAAAGATTCTTTCTAGAATGATTCCCATTTCAGTTGATTTTATTCAATTCAACGATTGACCAAAAGAAAATATTAATAAATAATTAAATAATTAAAGTGAATGACCTTACCGGCATAAAATACTTATGTTTATTTCTATGCAATGATTCGCCAAACGAGATTCATAAAAAATGGGTTGATTGGGAGAGGGGAACAGAATTGGGTATATGGGATCTAATGACTCTAAGCCAACTCTTGTGTATGGTTCCAAGAATGATTCTAGAATACGATTGACTTTAAGATACGAATAGTTTGAATCTAAGATATGAATAGTTGGTTTACGTTATGGAAGAAAGACATGTATATATGATATTAGATATTGATAGTTATATATCAACTAAAGATATATCTAATCCGCCCTACTATTGTGAACTTAGATAGAGATTCCAATAGAAATTCTTCGGTTTCGTCTTTGCCTGTGAATTGAATGTGAATGAATAAAGCGATGAAATAAAGAAAACTAACGAACGAAGAATTAAAAAAGAGTTTGGAAAGAAGAAATGGAAGAACAAAAGTCGTATGGATTCACAAAAATCCTGTGGATCGGAACTAAAAAAGAGATATCGAAGTAGCTTTTATGGTTTAATACTAATATTATTATTACTTCAATTCCGAGTTCTTAGTTATTTCGACTGGATGAATCTTAGCGATGGAATAATTAAGTCATAATTCATTGGACGATTGTATCATTAACTATTTCTTTATTTTAGTGCGAGGAACTTATCATGAATCCACTGATTTCTGCCGCTTCTGTTATTGCCGCTGGCTTGGCCGTCGGGCTTGCTTCTATTGGACCTGGAGTAGGTCAAGGTACTGCTGCGGGTCAAGCTGTAGAAGGTATCGCGAGACAACCCGAGGCGGAGGGAAAAATACGAGGTACTTTATTGCTTAGTCTGGCTTTTATGGAAGCTTTAACAATTTATGGACTGGTTGTAGCATTAGCGCTTTTATTTGCGAATCCCTTTGTTTAATCTGCAAATTCCGTATTTTTTTTTAGTCTATCTAAAAGAGGAGATAATATGAAAAATATAACCGATTCTTTCGTTTCCTTGGTTCGCTGGTCATTTGCCGGGAGTTTCGGGTTTAATACCGATATTTTAGCAACAAATCCAATAAATCTAAGTGTAGTCCTTGGTGTATTGATCTTTTTTGGAAAGGGAGTGCGTGCGAGTTGTTTATTTCAAGAATAGGCTGGATCCAACCAGCTGCACTTTTTTTCATTATAACTAGATCGAAAAAGGTGCACGATTCCGCGAATTACTTCTGAATCAATTTCAAATCATATTTAAGAACCATAGCATTTCGTGATTCATTGGTAAATCTACTTTGATTCTCTATCAACCAAACCAATAGTGTGGGGTCATTAACATGGTTAAAGCTAAACCAAACTGTTTGAAGTCCAGACGCAGCATGGTACTCTTTCTACTACTATATTAATATAGAATAGAAATGTTTGCAAAATAAATAATTGGAATTTGTTTTTTTCGATATAAAACACTCATGTCGATAAAATTATTTGAGCCTTTTCTTTTATTCTTTTATTGGAATGCAAAATATTTGAAATATTTCAATCAACCGCTTTTTATGCTGAATCGGTGACCTGTGTATAATATAAAGTAAGAAGAATTCTTTGGATTTGACGAAAAAAAGAAACAACTTTGCTGACAACTCAATATTTTTGTTTTGTTCCGTCAGAAGAGTCCTCAAAATATTCTGGTCTTGGATTAGTGATTAGTCGCGACATCTTGGAATATGAATAGAGAAGAGAGGTAGAGGATAGGCTCATTACATTAAAAAAAAAAGATATGGGAATTGCCCCCATACTTAAAAAGTTGAAGTAATTGAGTGTGAGAGCCAAATGAATCGAAAAATTCATGTTTGGTTCGGGAAGGGATCATGTAAGTTTTGAGATGAATGGAAAGATAATCTACTTTCATTAAGTGATTTATTAGATAATCGAAAACGGAAGATCCTGAATACTATTCGAAATTCAGAGGAACTGCAGGGGGGGGCCATTCAACGGCTGGAAAAAGCCCGGGCTCGCTTACGGAAAGTCGAAAGGGAAGCAGATCAATTTCGAGTGAATGGATACTCGGAGATAGAACGAGAAAAATTGAATTTGATTAAGTCAACTTATAAGACTTTGGAAGAATTAGAAAATTACAAAAATGAAATCATTCGTTTTGACCACCAAAGGGCGGTTCAGCAAGTCCGACAACAGGTTTTCCAACAAGTTTTAAAAGGAGCTCGAGGCACTCTGAATAGTTCTTTGAACAAGGAGTTACATTTACGTACCATTAGTGAGAATATTGACACGTTTGAGGCGATGGCAGAAATAACTGATTAGTCCTTTTCCTGTAGGCATTGTTTTTTTTCTTTAACTAAAAAAAAATTATACTCATGGTAACAATTAGAGCCGACGAAATTAGTAATATTATCCGTGAACGTATTGAGCAAT